GAAATTAAGTAATAAACTGAGAAAAAGAAAAAAAGAACAATCAATGGAATAAAAGAAGAAATGTCCCGGCCAGTACTTAAGCGGATCAGGCCGGGAGAATAAACCTTTCGTATAAAATCAAAGAACTGAGATATTCTTTCTATTGAGGAGATCCGTTTTGAGTCATTATCTATATTGAATTCCTGATCAATTGCTTTTTTCTATCTTTTTTTCTTATACATATTTTTACATATTTTATTATACATAATATATTTATACTATAATAAATATATACCTTTACAATAAATATATACCCTTACTTTTATTTTATTTAAATTATTTTATCTAAATATTAAATACTTTGTTTAAGTTTAAATTTTAATAGCTATTTAAAAAATTTCTATTATTTATTAGAATATTTTAGAATATTTCGAATTTCTATTTTATTAATATATTATATTAATATATTAATATAATAATAATATTAATATAATAATATATTAATAAAATAGAATAATAAGATTTAATAAAATAGAATAATAAGATTAAATAAAATAGAATAATAAGATTAAATAAATAAAAATCAAATGAAAAAAGAAAAAAAAAGAGAAGAAGGTGGATTTTTATCAATCTTTATTTTACGTGTTACATCACATAACAAATTTTCAATTTGGAATTAGGAGAGATGGCTGAGTGGACTAAAGCGGCGGATTGCTAATCCGTTGTACGAATTATTTGTACCGAGGGTTCGAATCCCTCTCTTTCCGCTTTCTCTGATCACTTGGTATTTTCGAATTCGAAAAGATTCTCCTCCCTTGATTTTATCATAGTTAAATGTATAAAACAAATAAGATTATTAAGAATTAATTTAGAAAAAAGCAAAAAAAACTAGAAATTTTTTATTCCTCACGTCCAGGATTGCGTCCTGGATCATTAGATAAGAATCCAAAGATAAAAAGGGAAACAAAGAATATCACTACTGTGTAAACAAAGAGTTTGAGAGTAAGCATTACACAATCTCCAAGATCATTTTTTTTTTTTTTTTTTGAAAAAGGGGAATAGATTGCCTATTTTTTACCACATATACCATTTTTTTTTTTTTGTTTTGACACCCCATGAAAAATAAAACGAATTTATTTGTAATAAGATTTTGATTCATTTGTTACCCGAAATTTCTTGTCATATCAATAATTAGATATTGTGAAGTACCTAATAGTCCATACTCACCGGAAGGTCAGAACGGGGAAAAGGCTGATCCAAATTCATCGCTGCGGTTATTCATTCAATATACAAGAATTTCGATTTTTGAATCGAGGGTTCGTAATGTAAGACTTATCTGATCTTATCAATTTTTATAATTTTTTTTATCGAATACATCATCAATTTAGCAGAGTATTAAAGATTTCATCGAAAACTTACAGCGGCTTGCCAAACAAAGGCTAAGAGAAAAAAGAGTACAGGTATGACAGGCATAACATCTACGATTGGATTGAAAATGGCATAAGCTTCGGGCAATTTGGCGAAGAAAAAACTACTCGAATAAAGGACAGGATTAAGACAGATACCGATTAAACTAAAGATATTAAGCATAACAAGCATTTCGTTCTTGTGGATTAGATAATTTTGAGTTATTTTTATAAGGGAAAAATGAAAAAGGCAGATCAAGAAATCCTTCTTTTTCTTCGTTTCGGACTTTCCCAAATAAAAAATCCCCCCCCCATTATCATTCTAAAATGAGAATATAAGGAATTCAACTTTCATACAATATCTTAATTGAATTCTATGTAATGATCAATGAATTTTTTTGATTCTATATCTACATGTCTTGAATCCTAGCAACAAAATATCCCATATGTTTTTGTGTATTTGGGTTGGGATTGACGAATAACCAATACCAATATTAGTGTTGATTAATATCGAATAGAAATCAAAATGGGGCGTGGCCAAGCGGTAAGGCAGCGGGTTTTGGTCCCGTTATTCGGAGGTTCGAATCCTTCCGTCCCAGATCGTTTTTCATGAAACGAAAGATGGGATCACACTGCATTCCACATGAAACAATAATTTGTTAAAGGGAAAAATCTTTTCTTATTAATTTTCAGAATGGTTCTAAGAATCATATCTGAGAATTCATTTGGTTTCTCACAAACGGAATCAAGTGTCAAATGTGGGTAAAATTGAATATCTTTATTTTCATTCAATTCATATGATATGGGGTTAAATTAAATAAATTCGATCCTTGCTCACCCTTATCCGGATAAATACTTATTTATCCGTAGATAGAAATATTATATACCGGTTGAACCAATGACTATTCATGATTTTATATTGAATCAATTCCATACCGCTTTTAAATTTCAATTAGAGGAATGTTATGGTAAAACTTCGTTTGAAACGATGTGGTAGAAAGCAACGTGCGACTTGAAGGACATGGTCGGCTGTGGATTTTTACATCCGCCATCTTCTATAGTAATGAAGATGCTCTTGGCTCGACATAGTTTGTTCTGTTCTGCCCGGAACCTAATTTGTGTTGGGTTATAAGTAAATAGTACATGATGAAGCTCGAGAAGAAAGGATTGATTCATTTTTCAAGGGAAAGAATCTAGGGTTAGTGAAAATCAATAAGTTAGACCAACTCTGTAAGTATATCCTCACTATATATAAATTCTAAATCGAAAGGTTCAAATTCAGAACAAGTTTGAAAAGTCAAATTTTCCGAAATTGGTAAAACTATTTCGATGAAAAGTGTATCACAAGGGAATCAATCATTCGTATTCTATTTATATAGAAAGAAATAACAAAAAAAGGTATGTTGCTGCCATTTTGAAAGGAATAAGGATCCCCGAGGTAATGTCTAAACCCAATGATTTCACAAAGCAAGGATAAAGGATTCCGAAACAAGGAAACACTATTTTCAATTGTCTCAACAATTGGATCAGACTGAGGAATAAAAATAGATTCGAAAGGAGACAAACAAAAGAGTTTAGAGACGGCTCAATAAATGTCTAAGGATTTTCTTGTCAGAATTACCCAACTTGAGTTATGAGTATGAATGAGATTTCTTCCTTTTTCTGTAAGGAAGAAGAAAAAAGTACTCAATTCAAATTATAGTAAAATTCATGATTTTATGGATCCACTTGCTATTATATACAGAAATTGGAATCATTTTTCTCGAGCCGTATGAGGAAAAAACCTCCTATACGTTTCTAAGGGGGGCATTGTTTATTTACATCTATCCCAATGAGCCATCTATCGAATCGTTGCAATTGATGTTCGATTCCGAAGAGAAGGAAGAGATCTTCGAAAAGTAGGTTTTTACGATCCGATAAAGAATCAAACTTATTTAAATGTTCCTGCTATTCTATATTTCCTTGAAAAAGGTGCTCAACCTACAGGAACTGTTTATGATATTTTAAAGAAGGCAGAATTCTTTAAAGAAAGAACTTTGAGTTAATTAAAGGAAAAAACAAAATTATTAAATAAATAAAATAAAGTAGGGAAGGGTAACTAGTATCTATCCTTGTGTAATTATTTCTATTTACACACCATTTTCCTTTTTCTTGCTTTATTCATATTTTGGTGGGGGAATTTAATTTAACAACAAACAAGGGGTTAAGCTTGCTTATCGTACTTTTATTGATTGAATAAACCGGGGATTTTTTATTTATCTTTTCCTTAATTTTTTCCATTCCAATTTCTTATTTATGTTGTGCCAATCCAACACAAGTCTTTATTTTATTTACTTGATTTACTTTCTCAACATTGCTTTTATATTGACAATGGTGTATCGAACAAATATAATTCGATCGTAGATAAATAGGGCTGTTTATCCCTACCCCATATTGATTTTTTTGTTTCCTTCACTCAAATGATGGGTTTGCCTTGCTGCATTTACTCTCATACAAGATGTATTTTCTTAGGTAAAATCAAAAAAGAATTTGATAAAAAATGGGTGGTCTGTCATAATTTTTACATTTCGATTAGGAATTTAATCCGATCTGCTAATTTTGGTATTTTGTGTTTCTAATTGATCAGAAAATCTTTCTTTTCGATGTGTTGCTAGTTCAATGTTTTGATAGGGTCGTGCAGTGCAATTCAATTTATTTTTATATTTCGATCATATCTACATATCCTATTTATCCGGGTTGCTAACTCAACGGTAGAGTACTCGGCTTTTAAGTGCGACTATGATCTTTTACACATTTGGATGAAGCAACGAATTCGTCCAGACTATTGGTATAGTCTATAAGACCACGACTGATCCTCAAGGGTAATGAATGGAAAAAACAGCATGTCGTAATAAAATCAATTTATTATTTTATTAGATTTTCAATTTTATTAATTTATTTAATTTGAAATGAAAGTCAAAGTTAAAGTAGAACTTTGAGTTTATCCTTACCGGATCATTACAGTTCCAAAAGATTGTTTTGATTTTTGGAAGGGGACAAAAGAAATTCACATTTACAGTTGGGTCTAGTGAATAAATGGATAGAGCTCTATGGCTCCAATTCTGGTAAAATAAAAAGCAACGAGCTTATGTTCTTAATTGGAATGATTACCCGATCTAATTAGACGTTAAAAATGAATTAGTGCCTAATGCGGGAAAGAGTGGGTTCTCCTGTGAGTGAACCATTGATTTTTTCTTTTTTTTTTTCAGAATCCTAATTATTCCTTATTATGGATTGTAGACGGATGTGTAGAAGAAACAGTATATTGATAAAGAGAATTTATTCCAAAGTCAAAAGAGCGATTGGGTTGCAAAAATAAAGGATTTTTTTCCTGTTGTAATTATAACGAACATAAACCAATTGGATAGAAAAGGAAGGTAAAAAGATCTGTTGATTGGACTCCCTCTTTCTTTTCCGGGGTATATATTTTTTTCTTACTATACTATATACATAATACAATACATAATACCCTGTTTTGACCATATTGCACTATGTATGTATCATTTGATAAACCAAGAAAAACTTCCTGCCTCTGGCTCAAGTAGAAATGTAAATGGAAGAATTACAAGGATATTT